ATATTAGTTAATTAAATATTAAATAATATGAGACTCGAAATGAAAGTACCCTTCTCGCATACATTCCCCATTACGTTGTCGGAACAAAAATATTGCATGTATCAATATGGATGGAAATATTTAGTACATGAAATAGCGATTTGCTAGATATATAAATAGATATATAAGATATAACTAATAAAACGGATCTTGTGTTCTGGAATTGGAATCAAAGAAAGATATTTTAAATGGCTCGTATGTTGTGACTTGGAATAAATGTTTCTCGGTAAAGGAAGGGAATACTAATTTATTCATTCCTAATTTATTCCTATAGAACGTCTAGGAACAAGAAGATTAAATCGGATATATCGACAGATTCCCGCGTAGTCCAAAGAAAAAAAAGATCCAATTTCATCTCTATCGAATTTTAATATCAGAATAGTGGATATAATTATGATGCAATGGGTTAGGTCCACTTACTTTTTATTTTGTTGATTTCTAATCGATTTAATTGGAATAATGGAAAATAGGAAAGGAATAGTAATATTTGAAGATTTAACGAGACGACTTATCCTTACATTCATTATAATATTTAATATAATATTTATAATAATTATATTATTTATTTAATAATAAATAATATATTTTTTAATAATAAATAATATATTTTTTATTTAATAATTTAATAATATATTGAATTTATTAAAATAGCAAATTTATAACCATACTATAATTAATTAGAATGTTATAATTTTGATTTTTATTATATATTAAAATATTAAATTATACGGTTTGTTACTTTTTTTTTATTACTTTATTACAAAGATCAACAATATCTTTATTCGCACTTCAAATATGAATACTACTGCCGGAGTTTTATGATTTATGAAAAAATCAAAGCCCCTTATCGGATTTGAACCGATGACTTACGCCTTACCATGGCGTTACTCTACCACTGAGTTAAAAGGGCTTGTTTGATCCAATTCCTGAATAAAGACACTATGAGTTTAGTATATATACTTATTATAATAGATGTACATAGATATATCTTATAATAAGTATAAGGGTTCATTCAGGAATGAAAAATTTTCTTTATCCAGTAAAAGTAAATTAAATAATTTAATATAATTTAATATAGAGTATATAATATAGGTAAAATAAAACGGTTTATTGATATTGGATTTGATAAATATCAATACAATGAATTGTTTCAAGACTATCCTAATTGACATCATAACTAAATTCATTTGAGTGATACATGTATCCACTAATTTAACATAGATCCAAGATATTTCATTGAATCATTGATAAAGAGATTCGGATAAAGAGATTCGGCGTGGCCTTTGAACCAAACTTTTATCGAAAAAAATTGTATAGAAAGAATCGTGAAAGACGGAAAGATCCTTCGTATCGAGTCATACCATTCCATTATATTGACAATTTTAAAAAACTATTCATACTATGAACATAGTATGATGGCGGTCGTGCAAGTCTGCCCCCATCGTCTAGCGGTTCAGGACATCTCTCTTTCAAGGAGGCAGCGGGGATTCGACTTCCCCTGGGGGTAGGGTACTACGAAAGGAAGTTGATCGTGGATTATCAATAAGCCTGGAATTGATTCTTCCTGGGTCGATGCCCGAGCGGTTAATGGGGACGGACTGTAAATTCGTTGGCAATATGTCTACGCTGGTTCAAATCCAGCTCGGCCCAATAATTTGCCGATCCGCCATGAAATGATATAATATAACCCATTTGTTGCTCTCCAGAAATGCCCGATCCCCCAATCCCAATACGGAAGAAATCCATTTTATGATATATCTATACCACTATTTATTTACTCTCTTTTTACAAGAAATTCCGATCTTGCTAATGATCTAGATTCATATCAGGATCCGTAACTATAAAGTAAAGTTTAAGGAAAAGAGTAAATAAAAAAAAACTTTTTTGATTGAACGAGTGATTATCCAATTGATTTGGCAATAACGAAAGGATTACTAGTAATACCGGCTGCTCTCACTAAAGTACATATACATATGGGTATCGATATATCACACTCGCAGCTCTGTTACAACACGCCAATTCTAATCGAAATTGAAAGGGTTAGAATGAAATCATAAAAATATGTATACTTTATTTTATTATGGTATTTACTTGGGATTGTAGTTCAATTGGTCAGAGCACCGCCCTGTCAAGGCGGAAGCTGCGGGTTCGAGCCCCGTCAGTCCCGACGAATCCAAATCCAAATCCAATAAAAAACTATATCAATTCATCTCTCTATTTTTTGTGAAAAGAAGTCCAAATAACATAATTTCATTCCCAACAGCGATCCCTCTTCTTTTTTTCTTTTTCGTTTCACATTTATCATCAACCAAATGGGGGAATTTCCATTTCTTCGACTAGTACCGATTCGATTGATGGGAGAGAGGCATATGTGGATTAGTACAATTATTATATTATTAGCATCAGATTCAGGATTCCACGGGATACCGTACTGTACTGGGTCTGGCTTTTTCAATTACTCCCGATCTGTGAAATATGAAATAGAGTAGAGTATTGTATGTTTCCCGGGAGTACATACATAAATGGAATTTGTACAATATAAAATAAATTGAACATAGTTACTGTGTATAGAATAGTATAGAATACTTTTTTTTTAAGATTAAAATAAAAGTATATCCTTTTCGGGCCCTATTTTGTGTAACCTCAATTTCAAATTTTACTAATTTGAAATAATCTATCTCATTCAAATTTCGCATTGAGCTTTTGATATATGCGTCCCATTACTAATCCAATGAAAGAGGATATTTAAAAAATAAAGATCAAACAAGGATCACTTTTTTATTAGCGAGGTAATGCATTTTTTTTTTTTTTATATTTTATAAGGGTTTTTCCTTGAAAGAACAAACTTTTTAAATTTATATATAAATATATAAAAAAATAGTTAATTTGATGGAATATTCGATTTTTTTATACCGGAATTTGTACTCGTCTTTATCATACTTCTTTTGTTTTCCAAGAAGATTGGATCATTAAAAAAAGGAGGTTATAACTTAGCTCCTTCCTTTTTTTTCATTGAGCTTCTATTGTTTGTTGGGGTTTGTTTAGAACCAATGGTAAGTGGAAAGGCGGTTAGATGATACTTCATCAGATGATTGTACAAAGAGGGCGGTAGGTTATAGAAAAGAAAGAATGGAAAAGAATGATAAATAAATAAAGGAATTATTGATTGTATCGGGAATCAAATTTTGAGTTCAGTATGGATAAAAGATCGTCCTATGTTATACTATTCAATTCTTGACGATGAATCGATTTGATAGCTCCGATATTGTTATTCATGATATTGATCCGATTCGATATCATCGAGATGTAATGCATCCCATTGAATTTACAGGCGAAAGATTTATTATCTCTATGGGATTAACTCCCGAGTTATTGCGAATTAAAGAAAAATTAAACAATGAGATTATGGAAGTAAATATTCTCGCATTTATTGCTACTGCACTGTTTATTCTAGTTCCTACTGCTTTTTTACTTATAATATACGTAAAAACAGTCAGCCAAGGTGATTAATTTGAATTAAACTTGATTTTTTATTTCTTATCAATAATTGCAGAGAAGAAAAGGATAAAAATTTCGCGTCTTAAATGAAATGGGCAGACTAGAATCAGTCGTATTCTATGAGATACGATAGTATGGTAGAAAGATTCAGATATTTCTTTCTACCATACTATCTAGTATTGTTATTGTAGTGTATAAAGTTGTATTGTAATGCGGGTTAATTTAATATAGATTAATATAGATCAATCTACAATAGTATCATCATATTCCTTTTCTATATATATAGAAATCGATTTAATTACGTATATATAATATATATAGTGATAATGTATATTATATAGTATCCCAATTCTATTTCTTTGCTTTATCTATTTGTATTTAATTTGTGTTGATTTCAATTAAATTAATTTGAAATAATCGAAAGCGACTTTTACGATTAGAATTCCTAGATTTCTGATTATTTTCAATATGAATCCCGATCGAAAGAATCAATGACTTCTTCGTCGGAATGCTAACTAAAAGATTATTTTATTATACCTATCGAAGAAGTCATTGATTGAGGAGTTGACAAATGATCCATGGGAACTTCTTCGGATTTCGAAAAGGATTAGTAAAACCCGTCGACTTTTAACGTTTGAACCATGATATGAAATGGGTTCAATAAAACAAGCAAAACATAAATAAAATTTCTAAAATAGTAAAACTAAAACAAGCGGCGCAATATGTGACTCGCCCAAGACAATATTTTAGGATGTGCAGTATCTCGTTGGACAACTACTATGTTGTTTCCCAATGTGTATCCACGTAATGGAATAACCGAATTTTTTTCTCTTTGATCTTTGAACAGTAAAGAGGTAAACAAAATAAAAAAAAGTTCCGTTCTTCCTCATGGTCCATATCTAACTTTGGTAAGAGTCAGTTCATCGAAATAGAAAATTTATGAAGAATTCAGTTGGAATAAATTTCCTACCATTTGTATTCCTTTTACTTTTTTTACTTTCAAAATACGAACACGGAAATAATTGAAATATTTCTTTGATTGAAAGAGTATTCTTCATATATATTTATTATTCATAGAATACATTACTCAACTAAAATCCAAGAGAATTTCGAAATGAAGATATTTTTCATTTCTATTTCAATTTAAAAATAAAATTTTAAATTGAAATAGTGAAATTTTAAATAAAAAAAACTTTGCCGAACGATCTATAAAAAAAAGTGATACTGTTTAGTTCCTAAACTCAATTAGTAGTACTTCTAGAGTCCACTCCTTCCCCATACTACTAGTGAAAGGGAAAACGTAAAGACTACCATTAAAGCAGCCCAAGCGAGATTTACTATATCCATGTGAATTATGTCCTCTATCTCTATGAAGGAATTATTCAATTATTGTTCACTAATAAATAATAGGGGAATCACTGGCGCAGAGTCAAAAAGTTATTCTGACCCAACACCGTTGATGA